CTCAAGAAAGACTCCAGAAGATATTGATCGTAAATAAGAAGACTGTTTACGAAGAAAAAGGAATAGATATTCGCATTCATATACATAAGAATTATGTAGGAACCAAAAGAATCTTTTCTTTCTTTTTGAAAAGACGTAAATGGCTTTCTTTGAAGTAATGAGACTATTCAAATTATGATATTCGTGGAAAAACAATCGCAATAAATGCAAAGAAGGAACATCTTTGATCCAACATTGAAGGATTTGAACCAAGATCTCCAGATGGATGGGATGGGGTATTAGTAGATCTGACACATAATTTAAATGTGATAATTTATCCTCTAAAAAGGGAAATATGGAATGAATAGATCGTAAATTCTGATATTTTGGTATTCTTTTTTCTTCAAGGGAAGATACTAATCGTGACGAGAATGGAATTTCCAGAATGACTCCAAAACCTTCTGATACCATTTGAGAATAAAAATGAGAAGAAAAATAATTCTTGTGCCCCCAAAATTCATTTTGGTTAGAATCATTCAACGAAGAAATCAAAGATTTCTGTTGATACATTCGAGTAATTAAACGTTTCACAAGTACTAAACTAGATTTATTGTCATAACCAATAATTTCCACAGGTTCGTAAAAAATCAAACTATTGAAGCTATTATAATGAGCAAGTGAGTAAATATACTCCTGAAGGAGTAGCGGATATAGGAAGTTTTGTTGCCGAAAACTATTTTTTTTCAATCTAAATATCCTTGTAATACTGCCATTTAAATACATTTCTACTGTAACTAAAAAAGAGAGGCACTTCTTGTGTGATGAAATGATACATAGTGCAATATGGTCAGAACGGCGTATGTTTATGTTGTATGTAGTCTATTGTTTCTCTTAGACTAAAATACTATTTATTATTTAGATTATTTAGAATAAACTTATAACTAGAATAATAATTAGAATAAGAATATTTTTATTCTAAGGGATAATTCTAATAATAGAGTCTATTATGAATAGACTATGCACTGTCTATACTTTTTAGACTTTTACTTTAGATAATCTCTACTTTATATACTGTACTGTGACGTAAAAAACAGAATGATAATCTAAGTAAGAAGTAAAAGATTCTAGAAAAATAGGAACAAATAAAGAATATATACCCCGAAGACAGAGAGCCCAATCTACAGATCTTTTTCCTTTCCCTTTCTATCCAATTTAGTTTTATTTTCCTTATTAATATAACTAGAATAACAATAAGAAAAAGGGGTAAAAATCTTTTATTTTTGCAACCCAATCACTCTTTTGACTTTGGAAAAATTCTTTTTTTTTATCACTATACTATTTCTTCTACACATCTGTCTCCAATCCACAATAAAGAATAATTAGGATTAATAAAAAAAAAGAATCAAAGGTCCACTCACAATTCACAAGAGAACCTTTTCCCACATCAGGCACTAATCTATTTTTAACGTATAATTAGTAATTTGATCGGGTAATCATTCAAATTAAGAAGGTAAGCTCGTTGCTTTTTTGTCTTACTCAAATTGGAGCCATAAGGCTCTATCCATTTATTCACTAGACCCGAAATACTTTACTACAATTTAAAATTGTTCTAAAAAGAACAATTCTCGTTCTATTTCTATTATTAGATTCGAATTATTCTTTTTACGACATGCTTTTTTTTCCATTCATTACCTTTCAGGATCAGTCGCAGTCTTATAAACTCTACCAATAGTCTAGACGAATTCTTTCATCCAAATGTGTAAAAGATCATAGTCGCAATTAAAAGCCGAGTACTCTACCGTTGAGTTAGCAACCCGGATCAATATGAAGTGTAGATATGATCAAAATAAAAAAAAATCCAGCAAACTCATCCATTTTACTAAAGTGAAGCAAAGAGCCAATAGGGAATGGGGATAAAAAGATCTATTTATATACGATATCGATATACGATTATATCGATAAAATTATATTTGTTTGATACGCCATTGTCAATATGAATGGACTTTTTAGAAAACAAATTTCAAGAAATTATATAGAAATTTGTGTTGAATTAGCACAACATAAAAAATCAAGCTTTGAGCGGAAAAAAATAAGGAAAAGGTAGAGATAGAAAAAATAGGGGCTTTCTTTAATCAAAAAAAGAAAGGTACAATACAAATACAAGAAGAAAGATTACCCCCCTTTTTTTTGGGGGGGTTCCACAAAAAGAAGCAAGAAAGAAATACGAAGAAGAAAAATCAGAAGAAAATAAGTATGAATAGAACAAGAAAAGAATAAACTTTGAAGAAAAAATTCAACAAAGAAAAGATAGGTACTAGTTACCCTATCCTTTTTTTATTCATAATTATTATTTTCCCTTTCTTTTTTTATCAAAAGAAACTCGAAATTCTTTAAAGAATTCTGCCTTCCTTAAAATATCATAAACAGTTCCTGTGGGTTGAGCACCTTTTTCAAGGAAATATAAAATAGCAGAAACATTTGAATAAGTTTGATTTTTTATCGGATCATAAAAACCCACTTTTTGAAGATCTCTTCCTTCTCTTCGGGATCGAACATCAATTGCAACGATTCGATAGATGGCCCATTGGGATAGATGTAGATAAAAGATACCCCCCTAGAAACGTATAGGAAGTTTTATCCTCATACGGCTCAAGAAAAAATGATTCGAATTTCTAGAATTTCTATTTCTATCTATATAGATCGAAATAGAAAGATAAATGGATCCATAAAGAATTAGACTGTAATTTGAGCCTTTTTTTCCTTCTTTACAGAAAAAGAAATTTCATTTGTACTCCTAACTCAAGTTGGGTAGTTTTGAAAGATTTCAAAAGGAAATCCTTAGAATTTCTTGAGCTGTCTCTAACCTCTTTTTTTGTCTCCTTTCGGATCTATTTTTTTTTACTCATTCTGATCCAATTGTTGAGACAAGTGAAAATAGTGTTTCCTTGTTCCGGAATTTGTTGTCTTTGCTTTGCGTTTTGTGAAATCATTGGGTTTAGACATTACTTTGGTGATCCTTACTCCTTTTCAAAAAGGCAGCAACATACCTTTTGTTTTTTGTTCTTTCTACGGAAAAGTAAAAAATCATACGAAAGATTGATTCCTTTGTGATACACTCTTGATCGAAACAGTTTGAAAATTTCGACAAATTTGATTTTTTTTTCATTTCAAACTTGTTAAAATGGGAACCTCTCCATTTATCTATATTTAGATATTGATGATATATTTACAAAGTTGGTCTAACTTATTGATTGTCACTAACCCTAGATTATTTCCCCGATAAATGAAAATCAATCATTTTTGCTCGAGCTCCATCATATGCTATACCTTGTATATACCATTAGTATCTTTTATTTATTTAGCAACCCAAGAAAAATTCAATAAGGTTCCTAGCAGAACAAACTATGTCGAGATAAGAGCATCTTCATTCGTATAGAAAATGGTGGTCAGAATCCACAGCCAATCATGTCCTTCAAGTCGCACGTTGCTTTCTACCACATCGTTTCAAACGAAGTTTTACCATAACATCCCTCTAATTTTAGTAATTTTATTTGAATTTGGAACCGTATGCAATTGATTCAATATGGAATCATGAATAGTCATTGGCTGAACCGATACATAATAATCTACACTTATAGATAAGTGTTTATCCGGAAAGGATTTCACTTAAAATTCTCCCATATTTTCTCATAGGAATAATATAACATCACATGAAAAAAAAAAACAAATCAGTTTTAAGCAAACTTATTTACATTTTCAACAGATCTTTCGGGATTGTCCATCATAAAAGATCCCTCTTTTTCCTTTTTATTAAAAAAATATGATTCTAAGAATCATTCTTAGAATTCATATTGGATAACATTGTATCCAACATGAAACAGAAAATTGTTGAATGAAATTTTCAATTTTAATAGAGAAGAATCTTTCGTTTCTGATGCAAACGATCTGGGACGGAAGGATTCGAACCTCCGAGTAACGGGACCAAAACCCGTTGCCTTACCGCTTGGCCACGCCCCATTTTGATTTGGTCTAAGAAAAACTAAGATAAATATTGGTTATTCGTCAATAACCAACCAAAAGAAATATAGGACATGTTGTCGCTAGGATTCAACACAATAAATATAGAATCAAAAAGATTAATTGATCATTACTTAGAATTCAATTAATATATTGTATGAAAATTGAATTCCTTGTATTCTTATTTGATTGGAGAATGTAAGGAAGGATTCTTGATTGGGGATAAGTCAAATAAAAAGAAAAAGAAGAATTTATTTCTTCTATCTGCCTTTTTATTTTCAAATTTTCCTCAGAAAAACAACTCAATACAATCTGATAATTTATTATCATTTCAATTTAATTTGAATCTTTAAGAACAAGAAAAGAATATTTGTTATGTTTAATATCTTTAGTTTAATCTGTATCTGTCTTAATTCTACCCTTTATTCGAGTAGTTTTTTCTTCGCCAAATTGCCCGAGGCTTATGCCTTTTTCAATCCAATCGTAGACGTTATGCCGGTTATCCCTTTACTATTCTTTCTCTTAGCCTTTGTTTGGCAAGCTGCTTTAAGTTTTCGATAAAAATGACTCTATTCAATTCATAATTCAATTCAAGAATTATTCGATAAAAAAAAGATGATATTTTTCTTCTGAAAATCAATAAGATCATAAATAAGATTCAGATAAGTCTGAACATTAGGAACCCTCGATTCAAAACAAAAAACGAAATTCTGGTATTTTATATTTTCTATTGAGATTGAATTTGAATAGTTGAATAAGGGAAGGAGGACAATGATCTTTATCTTTAATCAGCTTATTTCTTTTGTTCTAACCTTTACTTTAGAAGATCCCATACAATACCTAATTATAGATATAGATATGGCAATAAATTTTTAGTAACGAAAAAATACGAATTGTAATCTTATTACATTAGAAAGAAATTCGTGAAAATAAATTAAAAAAAAAAAAACTTCTTTTTTTTTTTTTTTTCATCTTTAGAGCGTCATATCAAAAGAGTTTATAGTGTGTGTCGTAAAAAAGGTGATCTATTCCCTTAAAAAAAAAGATCTTATCTTGGAGATTTGTAATGCTTACTCTTAAACTATTCGTTTACACAGTAGTAATATTCTTTGTTTCTCTCTTCATCTTCGGATTCTTATCTAATGATCCGGGGCGTAATCCTGGGCGTGAAGAATAAAAAAAGAGATGAGATTCATTTTTCCTTGATTTTTTCATAGGTAAATATGGAATAGATGATAGATAAAGATAAAAGATTCATAAAAGAAAATAATCGAGATTTATTCCAATTATAAAATCGCAAGTGATCAGGGGGTCGGAGAGAGAGGGATTCGAACCCTCGGTACAAATTATTCGTACAACGGATTAGCAATCCGACGCTTTAGTCCACTCAGCCATCTCTCCCCATTCCAAATTGAAATTTATCATGTGATTGAACATGTGAAGTCCAGATTGAGAAAAATATTTATTTTCCTTCGATGATTCGAAACAGATTTATCCAATAGAAAGAATACCTTACTTCTTTTCTTTTGTACAAAAGATTCATTTCCCCGGCCTGGTTAAGTATAAGTACTGGCCCGGCCAGTACTTCTTTTGTTCCGACGAATCAAAATTGTTCTTGAAACAAGAAGAATCATTTTCATTGCCATTCCTAATTCTTATAAATTCTATAAGATTCTAATAGATAGATTATCTTAGAAATTATTTAAAAAATTATCTATATCTAGATTACTATATCTAGATTAATAGAATTAATAGAGAATATATTCTCTATATTCATATAGAAATATATATGAAATATATAGAGATTCTCTTTGAAATATATATGATATATTAAATATATAGAGATTCTCTATTTGTTCTGACTATTTACTATAGTATAGTACTTTATAGAACTATATTCTAGTACTTTATATTTTATATAGTAATTCTATAGTAATTCTAGTAAATTAGAGTATTTAGTCTTTCTAGTAAAAATAGTAAAAGTGTAAGTGTTCTAGTAATATTATTCTAGTATATAGTAATATAGTACTACTATTTTTCATCTTTATTTTCTTATTCTTAATTTATTTTCTTATTCTTAAGTATAAAAAGTATAAAATAAAATTCGCAAATTCATTCAAGCTTGAAAGTTTGAGGCCCCATTTACCCGAATTAATAAAATATGGCGGTTCAAGTGAAGGGAGATTCAAAAAAAAAATACTTATGACTTTAGTACACTATTGAATTTTGACTAACTTTTTTGCTATTCGCCTATTCTTTTTCAAGTTTTCAATTCCGCTCGCGGCGGAACAAAATATGTGTTCATGTTGTAATTTTCAGGATTCTGATACTATCTTGACTGCGTCTAATTACTTTGTTGGACAAATGATCCATTTATATCCAATAATGAATATGTAGCGGGTATAGTTTAGTGGTAAAAGTGTGATTCGTTCTATTAACAACTTCAATAGTTAAGGGGTCTTTCCATTTTTTTTCATATTTCATATTCCGATCAAAAACTTTATTTCTTAAAAAGATTGAATCCTTTACCCCTCAATAGGACATTTGAGGAAAGAATATACATTCTCACGATTTCTATCCAAAAAGCAATCAGAATTTTATTAAAAAAAAATTGGATTATGGAGTCGAGAAGCATAATTTTTTTTGATTGGTTCAATTCTTCCAATTGAATGAGTATGAATAAAGGATCTATGGATGATAGTGCAAAACTTTCAATCGTAACTAAATCTTCAATTTTTGCGCTGAAAAAGGGTAAGATTGAAGCCAAAAAGCTCTAAAATGATGGTTTTGGTTTACTAGAACCCTCGGCTTATTTTTTCAGCTCGGTAGAAACAAAATTATTTTCCTTAGGATCCTACGAGTAGAAAAGAAATAGGGAACGAAGTAACTAGACTAGAGACTAGAAAGATTTGATAGAATCCCCCTCTTCTATAAGGATCATCTAAAAAGCAAGTAGCTTTAGATGCATTCGTAAAAAAAGCTGACATAGATGTTATGGATCTCATTTTTTCTCTGGTGGGAATACATAGATCTTCCATAAAGGAGCCGAATGAAATCAAAATCTCATGTTCGGTTTTGAATTAGAGATGTTAAAAATGATCAACCAACGTCGACTATAACCCCTAGCCTTCCAAGCTAACGATGCGGGTTCGATTCCCGCTACCCGCTATATATTCATTCCTTCATTTCATATGATATACAGATGAGATGCATTATTATTTTTGATATACATCCTTCTTTTTATTGTATTCCCTAAATCCCTCTAATCCTTTTTTTCAATACGAAAATAGGAATGAAGGGCGTCCATTGTCTAATGGATAGGACAGAGGTCTTCTAAACCTTTGGTATAGGTTCAAATCCTATTGGATGCAATTTATTTCTATTCTAGATAGATAATAGAAATAAAAAGAAGAACTCTATTTTAGAAAGGATAAAATACCTTTTTTGAATGATTCGAATCAGAAATCTTTATCAAGGATTTCTATGAATTCAGAATAGAATAAA